TGAAATATGAAATGCGTATGAACGGAAGAAGAAAAATTATACTCAATTTTGAATTTATATTTATAACAAACAGATACAGAAAAGAATTGAGAAATGCCATTTAGCCGTATGGAGTTTTGTATAGAATATAAAAAAAAATAATAATTCAATTTCTACCATTATTATGATATTACATATTCCAACCCGATTGAATACCAGAAAATTGAAAGGAATTCCTGATCTGATCTGTTCCTTGAGATAAAGACAAAATAATCATAAAATATATATAAACTATATATAGGTAGAGAGTTTATTTTTCTAGCGCTTAATTTTTTCATGGAATCCATTGTTCAAAAAAGGATTCGCAGAGAAGAGAGATGTTTTTACCCACTTTTTCGTTTATTTTTTTAGAATATGATTGAAGTGCGTACGAAAAGAGGGCTTGTATTGTATTTATTAAACATGTGCAGATATAGCATTTCTATTTATATATGTCTTTCTTTTATTCCATTATAGCGATCTAGTGGAGACAAAACATGGCGTGCTCTATCAAAAATTCGATTTTTTTTCTTTTATTTTAATCTATTCAATGAAAAATTGAAACACTATAATTTCTTGCTGATTTCCTATGGACATCATATCTAGATAGATAAAATACCTCATTAGATAACTATAACTGTGTAACAACTTATGCTCTGGGGTTTACATAGACTCATAATTGCTGTTATATTATTATAAAATACTTGAAATTCAGAAAGTTTTTTTTTTTTGAAAAAAAAAATCAATACTGATTAGTTATGTATCCAGTTTGATTTTCTTATACCATTAGAAAAAGACAAGTGAAGAAGAATCGTCCATAACATAAATTTTCAGTCAATAGTGAATAGTTAATGGTTCCAATTTATTTGTCCTGAATTTTTACTTTTGTAACTGAGAATCCACATTTTCTTTTTTCTTTTCTATTGAAAAAAGAAAAGGAAAGTTTTTAGATATTGTGTTCCTTGAGATACTATAACCAATTGAAGGCATAGATCCGATCTAAAAATAAAAAGGGGATACTCTCATTTTTGTTTGTAGCCCTTTGGCGACATGGCCGAGCGGTAAGGCGGGGGACTGCAAATCCCTTATTCCCCAGTTCAAATCCGGGTGTCGCCTGATCAACAAAAAACTCGAAATCCTAACGTTTAGGATTCAAGGAAAAATTAAAGTAGCGGAAGGGAGTCCGTAAATCTTGAGATGGGAGCCCCCCCTACTAACGGAGGGGCTACTAGGGGAGTCTTTAATTAGATTGGATAACGGGAGTGTCTAATTAACTAATGAATGGTTGTAGAAGGGTTGGAAGATACTTTGTATACAGACTGATGAAAGTCTCTGAGTGTTCAGGCATCCAATTAATATTAGATTGGATAGATAATTGGCTTTTGTTTAATGAGGGACACCAAAAGAAAGAATAAGTCTTATTATTGATACATGTGAGTAACATTCTTTTGATACTTCCAAAAAAAAGGTTACTGCGTATTTTGCTTGTGCTTAATGGTTCTCGATTTTACTAGAAATCATATAAGAACTTGTTAGAAGCGGATTTATTGAAGTGTTTCATCAACGGTGGTGTGTCAGAATTCCCTTTTCTTTTTGACTCTGTGCCAGTAATTCCACTATTATTAGTGAACAATAATGGAAAAATTCCTTCATATTTGTTTCATATTCATAGAGATAGGGGACATAATACACATGGATATAGTAAGTCTTGCTTGGGCTGCTTTAATGGTAGTCTTTACATTTTCTCTTTCACTCGTAGTATGGGGAAGAAGTGGGCTCTAGGGGTACTCCTAATTGGGTTGAGGAATCAAACCGTATCTATTGTTTTCTAGATCGTTTTACAAAGCCTTTATTTTAACTATTTTATTACATTTGTAAATTCTTGGATTCTAGTGGAGTAATGTATTCTATGAATAATAGAGATGAATAACACCCTTTCAATTAAAATCAAACAAACATTTCAAGAATTCCCACGTTCGTATTTCGAAAGGAAAAGGAATCCGGATGGATGATAGGCAATTTATAAAAAAAAAGAATTCCTCCCAAATTGTCTATTTTGATGAATCAGCTCTTACCAGAGTTATAAATGGACAATGAGGGACAAGGAACCCCCCCTTTGTTTTTTTGCTTGTTTTTATTTACTTCCCTGTTTACTGTTCAAAGAGAAAAAAAAAAGTAGTTCTTTTATTTAAAATAGTTAAAAATTGAAAAAGATCTTGCCTTAGTGTAGTCACATATTGCACACTTACCCCCTGTTTTATTTGAATTTAATTTATGCTATGCCATGCTTTATTGACTCATTTCATATCATGGATCAAAGAAAAGAAGGTAAATTCAAAATCGGCAGGGTATACCCTTTTTTCGAAACGAAATACGAAGAAAAGTTACCGTAGAACTCTTTGGATCATCTGTCAGCTGCTCAATGAATTACTTCTTTGGAATGTTAAAAAAAAGGATTACTTGGTTTTCTTTTTTTTTATTAATATTATATAAATATATGCCTATTCCATTTTTCCTTCATTTCTGATTATTTTCAATAGGAATCTCGGTATCCATCAAAAGAATCAAATCCATGAAATGAAAGAATTATAAAATCATAAGACTTGCCTTTCAATTATTTCAGATTGATTGAAATCAACACAAATAAAATAGATCAAGCGAAGAAATAAAATTGAGATACTATGTACAGTACATATATTTAATTGATATCGACATGTATGAAGATACATATTGTGGATTCATCTATATTAAGCTTGTATCTTTATACATTCCAATAATAGATATAGATAGTATGGTAGAAAGATTCGTATTTTTTTTCTACCATACTATCGAGTTTTATAGGATACTGTTGATTCTAGTCCATTCATTTTATTTAAGACGTGAAATTGGAATCCTTTTTTTCTTAAATCCTTGATAAAAAATAAAAAGTCAAGTTTCATTCAAATTAATCACTTTGACTGACAGTTTTTACGTATATTATAAGTAAAAAAGCGGTAGGGACTAGAATGAACAGCGCCGTAGCAATAAATGCCAGAATATTTACTTCCATAATTTCATTGTTTTTTTTACTTCGCAATAACTCGGGATTTAATCCCATAGAGATGATAAATTTGTCGCTTGTAAATTCAATGCAATGACTTACATTTCAATGACATCGAATCGGATCAATATCATGAATAACAATATCTAAGCTATCAAATCGATTCACCGTCGAGAATTGAATAGTATAACATAGGAAGACCTTTTATCCACACCGAATACAAAAACGGATTCCTGGTCCAATCAAAAGAATTCCTTTCCTTTATTTATATATATTCTTTTCCACTCTTTCTTTTCGATAATCTACCGCCTTCCTTGTACAATCATCTGATGATGTATCATGAGACTGCTTTTCCACTGTCACCGTTTACAAATAGTTTACAAATAAACCCCAACAAAAAATAGAAAAAAAAAGATATCGTTGGGAATGAAATTCTGCCATTTGTATCCCCTTTGACAGAAAAGGGAGGGAGTCTTTTTAAAAATTATATCCGTCGGGACTGACGGGGCTCGAACCCGCAGCTTCCGCCTTGACAGGGCGGTGCTCTGACCAATTGAACTACAATCCCAGGGAAATAAAGAAAAGTGTACAGCATAGATAGTCTTCTGATTTCATTCAAGGCATTTTCTATTTAGATTTTAGAGTAGAATCTCCGTGTTGTAACAAACAAAGGCGCGAGTGATATATTGATATCCATACGGGTATGCACTTTAGTGAGAGCGACGCGGATTACTAGTAACTAGTAATCCTTTCGTTATTGACAAATAAATCGATCAATAATCAATTTAAAACTGAAAAAACAAAAAAGAGTCTTTTTTGTTTACTTTACTCTTTCTTTTCATTAAACTTTCTATTTAATGATCCTGATATGAATCTAGAGCGTTATCAAGGTCAGAATTTATGGGAACAACTAAAAAAATAGAAGAAATAAAAAACAAATAGCGATAGATATATCAGAAAATTGGACTTTTTTTATTCTTCCCTAATTCCTAATTTTTTTTTGTTTGGCTTTTCTGGAAAACAAAATACAAAAAAATGGGCATTTTATGTTATGGCGGATCAGCGAATTATTGGGCCGAGCTGGATTTGAACCAGCGTAGACATATTGCCAACGAATTTACAGTCCGTCCCCATTAACCGCTCGGGCATCGACCCAGGAAGAATCAATTCTAGGTTTATTGATAATCCATGATCAACTTCCTTTCGTAGTACCCTACCCCCAGGGGAAGTCGAATCCCCGCTGCCTCCTTGAAAGAGAGATGTCCTGAACCGCTAGACGATGGGGGCATATTTGCCTGACCGCGATCATACTATGCTCATAGTATGAGCAGTTTTTTGAAATTGTCAATATAATGACTAGATGTGAAAGCTTTTTCCATCTTTTATGATTTTCCATTTTTGATTCATGATTTATACTCAGTAAATCATTCATTTTAATCGCCACTCTATTCTATATAGAAATAGAAATGAATTAGATAAATTAAATCTATTATTATTATCTAAATAGATATTATAAAAAGAAACTAGATTATATTAATAATACAATAATACAAAGTAGAAGATCCTTTCGGGAAGTGATTGGTTTGACATAAACATAAAAAAGGGAATTAACCTTCATTTTTTCCACTTTCATTCATCGATTCACTCATTATTACGACGAGACAGGCATATTTCTATCTCACACTAAGCCAGTAAATTAACAAAAAGTAAATCGGGAATTTTTGGAATAGGGAGCAAGAAGTTATCGAAAATAAAGCAAATCTTTTCATCACATGTTTCGATAAAATAGATTGGATCTATGTCGAATTGCTAAGGTACATGTATTAATCAAATCAAATAAATGAATTTCGTTCTGTTCTGATAAGCCAATTATGATCGGCCTTGAAACAATTCATTGCATTGATATTTATCAAATCCAATATCAATAAACCCATTTTACCCT